ATCGTGAGCATCAGCATGTAGGTTCCAGATCCAAGTGGTAGTATCAGGACCCTTAGCTATAGTTTTTGAGAAATGACCGGGTCTGGCCCATTCCTCAAAAGATGTTTTTACAGGATCCCTATCCACAACAATTTTAACTTCTGGTTCCGGCGAACGAATAATCATTAAGTCCTCCTCTTTCCGGACAAGACATACAAAGAGACCTGCCAACTGTCTTTTTAGTGAATCTTTGAAAGATAGATATTATGATTAGTCCTTTTCTTTACTATCTACCGTCCTTCTCTTTTTTTAGTTATTCACTGGAGCAATTATATATTGAAGTCAATCCGAGGCAAGTGTTCGGATCTATTATGACATAAGGATGAGGTGCCTAACGGACATAGGGTATTCTGGAAAATTATTTTCCGTTATTTCCCGGCGTAACAAAAAAATCTTTTTTTATGTTTTAATTTAAGAAGCTAGTGTATTTTTTTGAGGGTATAAGCCCCTATCCACATCTACTTTCCTTGAATGAGCATAATATAGATTTTTTTATTCGATTCAAAATTCCAAGATAACTTATTAGAATTATTAATAAGGCCGTCCTGATATACTAGGACGGAGTATTTAGATTACCTTTTTTTGCTTTATTACTTCTGTTCTAGAGCCTATCCCTACTGTTTATCCCTATGAAATATGATACAAAATCGAAGGTAGAAGAAAGGGATATAGTGAAATTCTTGATTCGATCTTTCTACCTAATTTATTTGATTAATGGATCAACAACCAAACCACCCATTTTCTGAAAATGGAGAGTGGTCTTATTCAAATTCAAAGCGCTTCGTAATCTTCAACCAGTTCTGTGCTTCAATATAATTTCCCGGAGTAAGCGCTATAGCTTGTTTCCAATACTCAGCAGCTTGATCAAACCAAGCTTCCGCAATTTCCGAATCACCCTGTAGAATGGCCTGTTCTCCTCGGTCGGAATAGGCGGTTCCTTCCCCTAGAACCGTACTTGAGAGTTTCCTACCTCATACGGCTCAGAAATTGCTATCTTAATTTCCCCTATCTTAACTGAATTCGATTTCTCAAAAATCGATCCAATTTCTTCTTGGGTTAAACAGAAGAAGTTAATTACCTAAGTTTCAAACCCTAATTTTGATCAATAATCAGTTTGATCTTTTCTCCCACCTTCAGAAGAATGAAGCATAGATAGACCTATATGCTTCGTTCGAATTTTCTGAAAGGTAACTATCTCGGTTTCGTTTCTTTCATATATGAAATTTCTATAGAATCCTTGAAAAAGACTTTTTCCCATAACATAAGAAAGAAAAAAGAACTTACTATCTTTGGGATCTGATACTACACCGCTGCTTAATCCCTTAGTGGATCGGCTCTATTACACAAGCTGATTCCTAAATTTTGCCCCATATCATGGTATAATTCAGCAGTTTTTTTTAGTTGTATCGACCCAGTCGCTCACTAATTGATCTTTACGGTGCTTTCTCTATCAATTTGATACTTTATCCATAGAGTAGTAGTATAGGCTCTACTTTCTTCCTATTTTGATTCTCATGAAGTGTCCTTCTTTCCTACAGCTGATAGGGCAAAATCGTTGTTTTAACGATCCCTATGTAGAAAGCCCTTTTGCTAGTAAATACTAGCAAATTTCATCCTTTCTTTTTATTCTTTCTATAGTGGAGATAGTCGCACGTAATGACAGATCACGGCCATATTATTAAAAGCTTGCGGTAAAAAGGGGTTTCGTTCTAGCGCCCGGAAATAATATTCCAAAGCTTTTGTATGCTCTCCATTGCTTGTGTGTATAAGGCCTATGTTATAGAGTATATAACTTCGATCATAGGGATCAATTTCTAGCCGCATAGCTTCATAATAATTCTGCAAAGCTTCCGCATAATTTCCTTCGGATTGAGCCAACATCCGTTACGGTCGTTCATTCTATTCAAAAAATCTCCGTTCCAAAACCGTACATGAGGTTTTCATCTCATACGGCTCCTCCCTTCTATACATAGTACTAAGCGAAAAATTGATAGAAAACAGAATAAGTCCCATCTCATTATGTACCGAAAGGGGGCTGGTATTTTTCCAAGAAATCTCTAGCCAACCTTCCCCCAAGAAGTTTTTCTTAACACCAATAAATTCTATTAATGCTAGAGGAAAACGATAGCTCCAAGACTTTCTTTGTTCTCAACGCCTCCTATTTAGAGGAACTAGTCACTTCAACAACCTTTGATGGTTATAAGGGTATCCAAAGTACAAACCTGATGGTTGTTTGTTATCCCAACCATTCTTTCCAACCCTGATACCGATCAGGAAAGGGCTAATTTCTAACAAAGTTTTTCTCTTGTTGATTCCTATCTCGAGGTGTAGTGCTTTTTTCCCCTATGCTGCCTATTGGTACTAGTAGAGTAGGATTGGCCTGTAATATAGAACCTATCCTATAGGTGTAACCTTTCGCTCAATACTCAAATCTACGATTGAAGCATCTGGGGCCACATCAATCGAGGATACACGACAGAAGGAATTGTTAGTTCACCTCACCTTCCCCAAGCGTGGGTTTCCTTTACTAATTTTGTTCTCTCTATACGAACCCCTCCCTTTCTCGTAAAACTGAGATGTGGATAGGGCTAAAAAAAACAAAAAAAAAAGTCAAATCGCACCATCTCTATAATAAGTAAATGCCCTTTTTTCCCCTGAGGTTGTGGGAATTATTTGCAATAAAATATTGGCTACAATTGAGGAGGTCTTATCAATGAAATTTCCATTTATACGGGATCTAGGCATAATTCCGAATCCATTCTATATAGAATTCTTTTCATTCTATCACAAAATAACATAAAAACATTCGATTCTTATAAATCGATCTATAGCTCTAAATGAATAAGAGAGGTATGCATTTTCCGCTCAGCTCAAAAAGTCTCCAAGAGATATTCAATATTTGACTAAAATTGGATTTCATTCCACTTTCCTATTTTCTCAACAACAACTTCTCTTATTAACTATTTCGCGTTTTCAAAAGGGTTCCTTTATTTTCTTATGGAATAAGAAGAATTCTTCCATTTTCTTTTTCTTTTTATTTTCCCAATCCCAAAAGAAAAACTTTTGAGGGAGCGGAATTCCTAGTAAAAAAAATCCAGGAGCCTTCCACTTAGACGAAAAGGAATTTTTCCAATAGAGCCATGGAATCCCCGAGCGGTTGTGGCTGTACCTGTACTGCAGGAATACGAAAACTCGCTATTCACTCAGTTTATTTTAATAATAAGATTATGTAGGAGAGATGGCCGAGCGGTTCAAGGCGTAGCATTGGAACTGCTATGTAGACTTTTGTTTACCGAGGGTTCGAATCCCTCTCTTTCCGTTTCTCTTAATTCATCAACGTTACCGATCGCAATGTGTCAAATAAAATAACAGTTTATTTCCGCAATAATACCTTTATTTAATAGAAATTCTCTATACCAAATTACTATGGTATGTAAAATACACATAGAGGAAATAACAAAAAAGAAAAAAGGACCATAGGGTTAATCTATTTCTACTATGGGAATGGAAAAATACGAATTAAGAGCCTTAGGTCGATTTAGTTCAGGGAAAGGGGAGGGGGAAAAAATTCTATGAACCTTTCCTTTTTTCGTTAGGTTCAAGTCTGACGAGAGTAATATTCTACAACTAACAACTCATTTATTTTAAGACCGACCCACTTCCTATCTAGGATTTTTTGTACTAGTCCTTTATATTGCAATGTGTCAACCGTCAAATGTTTTGGCAATTTGCCCGGATCGGATGAAGCAATAGAATTTTGAACCAGACGTTTTGATCTTTGGTTATCCTTCGTAGTAATAATATCTCGGGGTTTGCAACGAAAACTTGGTATATCCACTATACGACCATTAACTAAAATATGTCTATGGTTAACTAATTGGCGGGCCCCAGGAATGGTAGAAGCCATACCCAATCGAAAAACGATATTATCCAAACGCATTTCAAGTAATTGTAGTAAAACCTGACCTGTTGACCTTTTTGCTTTTCCAGCGATATGTACATATCTAAGTAATTGTCGCTCGGTCAGACCATAATGAAAACGCAATTTCTGTTTTTCTTGAAGACGAATACGATATTGCTCTTTTTTCCCAGAATGGAATTTCTTTTTCAGATTACTTCCGGATTTAGGCGTTTTTCTAGTGAGCCCTGGTAAAGCTCCCAGACGGCGTATTTTTTTTAAACGAGGTCCTCGATAACGGGACATGAAGACTCCTTTTTTTTATTGAAATTTCATTTTACACAATAAATTTCACTGTATTTACATTACAGAATACATCGAAATTAAAACTGAATTAAACTAAAGTATAAACAGAGTAAAATCTACTAAAGTACCGCAAAAAAAGGAATTTCATCAACATCTGGCTTTTTTTTATATATATTATTTATTTTAATGTTTTGTATCTAGCTAAATTGTAAGGTAGAACGACATAATAGACCCTGGATTCCCCATTTAATTCGGAAAAAAAGAGAGATATTCTTGCTCACGGAACATCGATGGAGAAAAAAGCCGACTATCGGATTTGAACCGATGACCCTCGCATTACAAATGCGATGCTCTAACCTCTGAGCTAAGTGGGCTTACATAACAGAAATAGTGTAACAAATAGAAATATATATAGGAAATCCATAAAATGTCAGATCTTAATTATTAATCTTAGTTATTAACTAGTTCGAAATTGGAAGTTCTACTTAGAAAAAAAAAATGAATTTCATAAAGATAAAGTTAGCTTGATATGCTTAACTAAATGATATTCTTAAATAGATAGAGTTTATTGAACTTTCTTTTTATTTCCCTAATTTGCAAATCTATTTTTCTAATAGAATCTATTCCAATTTCAATATTGAATTTGATTTCAGATATTTTCAATTTGATACAGCTCGGACGAATAATCTAATACATAGAAAAGAATAATATATATGAATAATATAATGATCGAATGAAAATGCCAATCTCTTGGCATTTTCATTCGATCATTATATACTTTTTTGAGATATTTTTTTTTATTTGTTAATAATTTAAGGATTAATATTTTACTAAGGAGAAGATAGAGTCATAGCAAATGTCTAATTCTGATTAGAAAAAGAAAAGAATTAATATCAAACATTATAGTATAATTTGGAATACTCTAAAAAACGAAGGGGGGGGGCGGCGGAGGAGAGAAAAACTTTTTGATATATGGATTCCGATTGAATTGCAAATATATCAACGATATAATCAATGCAATTCAGAATTGCAATAAGCGGGATCTCTCAAATACAGACGAGCTGCTAGACTACGTCGAATAATGAATTCAATGATTCAAAAAAAAACTAAGAGATGGATGAAATTACATAAGGAATACAGATTTCAAAGAAAAGTAAAATGGGGATATGGCGAAATCGGTAGACGCTACGGACTTGATTGTATTGAGCCTTGGTATGGAAACCTGCTAAGTGGTAACTTTCAAATTCAGAGAAACCCTGGAATTAAAAATGGGCAATCCTGAGCCAAATCCCTTTTTGCAAAAACAAGTGGTTCTCGAACTAGAACCCAAAGGAAAGGGATAGGTGCAGAGACTCAATGGAAGATGTTCTAACGAATCAAGGTAATTACGTTGTGTTGGTAGTGAAAACTCCCTATAAATTACAGAAAGAAGGGCTTTATACATCTAATACACAACACACGTATAGATACTGACATAGCAAACGATTAACCACAGAACCTATATGATAATATAGGTTCTTTATTTATTTATTTTTAGAAATAAATTAGGAATGATTATGAAATAGAAAATTCTGAATTTATTTAGAATTATTGTGAATCCATTCCAATCGAATATTGAGTAATCAAATCCTTCAATTCATTGTTTTTGAGATCTTTTAAAAAGTGGATTAATCGGACGAGGATAAAGAGAGAGTCCCATTCTACATGTCAATACTGACAACAATGAAATTTATAGTAAAAGGAAAATCCGTCGACTTTATAAGTCGTGAGGGTTCAAGTCCCTCTATCCCCAAATCCTCTTTTTTTCTTTTATCAATAGGTTTAAGATTCATTAGCTTTCTCATTCTACTCTTTCACAAAGGAGTGTGAAGAGAACTCAATGGATCTTATGCTATTCATTAAATAGATTTTTTTAATTGGAGTATCAGCAAAGAATCTCGATTATTAATTCGATTTTTAAGTATTATTTAAGCAAGCCATCCACAATGCATAGGACTACCCGCCATTTCCAAATTTGGAATAGAATAGTTTATTGATTTTTTAGTCCCTTTAATTGACATAGATACAAATACTCTACTAGGATGATGCACAAGAAAAGGTCAGGATAGCTCAGTTGGTAGAGCAGAGGACTGAAAATCCTCGTGTCACCAGTTCAAATCTGGTTCCTGGCACACAAAAAGGGGCTCTACCGAATGGATATTGATACAAATACCTCGGGATGAATTGGGGTACATATTCATTAATAATCTACTTAGTATAGACTAAGTAGATAAATCTCTAAACACATCTTTTTTTTATTCTTGCTTACCTTACTTTCCTAGTTGTTCTAAGTAATGCGCGCGGTACAAAGTTCGTGATAGGAACTTCTTTGAGTCATTGTATTTTCCTTTTCGTATGAAGGAAATGAATATGTGATTTTCCGAATTGGAAAATAGAAATGAAGCCTTTTTCCTCAGTCTATCTGGACCCTTTTTTATAATAAGAATTAATTAGAATATAATAGGTATTTCGTTTCGTCTAGGAACAGAAGGTCAAAATATTCCTTGACTTGAATAAAATTCGGAGTTGTGTTGTATAAGTGAGCGTGAATTTATTATCACTCAATGAGCATCTTGGATTTCATAGAAATTGGGGGTTATATAGTCCTTACGTAAGGGCCAGCCTATCCAACTTTCAGGCATTAAGATACGTTTAAGGCGTGGATGATTATCATAAGAAATTCCCATCATATCATAAGATTCGCGTTCTTGAAAATCAGCACTTCTCCAAACCCAGAAGACAGACGGGATTCTAGGATTATCCTTTTGGGCAAAGACTTTTATGCATACTTCTTCTGGGTTATCTATACCATACTGTATTCTCGTAAGATGATATACACTAGCTAAAGATCCACCGGGTGCTACATCATAAGCACATTGGGAACGTAAATAATTGTAACCATATACATATAAAATGACAGCAATGGAATCCCAATCCCCTGCTTTTATTTGTAAAGTCTCTATTCCTCGGTGATCGAAGCCCAAAGATCTATGAACCACCTCATGTTTGACTAGCCAATTAGATAACCAACCCTGCTGCATTGTCTTGATCTCTCCCCTTTTGTATAAATATTTCACATTTCAAATGTAAGTTTGAAAGATTGCACTGCTCTTTCTTTTTCGGCACAAAAGAACCCCCCTAATTCACTAATTTGGAGGAAGATACTGGACTTTTGGATTTGAAAAAAGTTTCCGAAGATATGTCTAAAGTAGATGGTGCTTGATAGAACAATTCTTGCTCGTAAGTTCCAGTATGAGTACTGCGCCGAACATAAAGCTTGTGACTAGTAGTAAAACATCGATTTTTCTTTTGACTTTGACATAGAGTTCGATCCTCCACTATTTCTCGTGATATCTTCTTACGAAGTTTTGTTAGGGCATCTATAACAGCCTCTGGTTTAGGTGGGCAACCAGGCAAGTAGACATCCACAGGAATTAACTTATCAACTCCCCGAACAGTACTATAGGAATCCGTACTGAACATTCCTCCTGTAATAGTACAGGCTCCCATAGCAATGACGTATTTTGGTTCAGGCATTTGCTCATATAATCGCACTAAAGAGGGAGCCATTTTCATTGTTACCGTACCAGCTGTTAAAATTAGGTCTGCTTGCCTAGGACTTGATCTTGGTACCAATCCATAACGATCAAAATCGAATCGCGAGCCTATTAATGAAGCAAATTCAATGAAACAACAACTGGTACCATATAAAAGAGGCCATAAACTAGAGAGTCTTGACCAATTTGAAAGATCATTTGGTGTAGTTGAAATAACGGAATTGGAACCTGTTTGGTCAAGTAACGGAAACTCAATCAAACTCATAACTGTCTCAATAGAATCTTTTCCTTCTTTTTTTTTCTTGTCTGAATATTCAGTTAAGACCATTCCAAGGCTCCTTTTCGCCATGCATAAACTAAACCAACAACTAGGATAAGCACGAAAATGAAAGCTTCGATAAAAACGGATACACCCAATATGTCGAAACTCATTGCCCAAGGGTAGAGAAAGACCGTTTCTACATCAAAAACAACAAAAACTAGCGCAAACATGTAATAGCGTATTCGGAATTGTAACCAAGCCCCTCCCATGGGTTCTATACCCGATTCATAACTAGAAAGCTTCTCTGGTCCTTCACTAACCGGGGCCAAAAGTCCTGAAATCCAAAATACCAAAATAGGAATAAGGCTTGCTATTATTAGAAATGTCCAAAAAAGATCATATTCGTGAAGCAGAAACATAAATGTACTCCCTTTAATGTGGAATAGGCAGAACTGAATTAGTCAATTCAAGTTGGCATTGTCAATTTACCCAGAAATTCTCTCTTTTCCTCGGTGAAACAAGAATCTGTTTTGTTCAAACCAAAGAGCGCTTACTTTAGCCTTTGTTTCTTTTGTGCCATGTCTTCCTTAAGGATTCATCCGGAGGAATCCCCACTCCCTTTCTTTTTGATTTCCTTTCTATTTAGATATGGGATAGACCTAATTCTTATACAAAGAAAATTCTTTCGCTTCACTTTGTCTCGCTTTCCCTAGGATCCTATATAAAAAAGAATTGCTCTATCCTTTATTTAAGGATAGTCAGGGACTATTAAATAAAATAGAAAATACTTTTACTAATTAGATTAGAACCTAATTAAAATTTAATTAGGATGACTAATGTATGGAACCGAATGAGGATGAGGAGTAATACAAAAAAAAGAACTCTATTTCAGAATTATGAAACAGAATACCCTGTTTTATTATTTACTCTTTTTTTTTTTTTTCTTTCTATTTTATCTATTTAAAATTAAAAGTAGATCCATTTAGATAATGTATGTATATACAGTAATATACTTCAAATAAAATAGGAATTCGCAAAATGTAGAAAATCGTTTCAGTCATTATAGCAAAGTCTAGGGACTTAGAGCATATCCTATTTGAAGGAGGATGGAATTCAAATCAGGTAAGGGATCCCTCCTTCTATTTTCTATTGATTTGATAGAAATTCTTTTGCTGTCTCTATGATTTTCGATGAATGAGCCTATGTAATGCTTTTATCTCTATTCTATGGCGCAAGCGACCGTCGAGTCTATAAACGAGTACTAATAAAGAAAAGAAAACTATACTAAAGGAAACATAGGATATCCATCCTAAAAAAAAAGACATATATTAGGGCTATACGGATTCGAACCGTAGACCTTCTCGGTAAAACAGATCAAACAGATTATTATCGAAATGATCCGAACTGTTTCAAAGACCCAACATGCATTTTTCTTTTCTGCATTGGGCTCTTTCATCAACTGATGTAAAGATCAGTTAATCCACCATAGCTTTTCTTTATCAAAAGATAATAAGATGGCTCCCTGTGCTCTGATTGATTATTTGTATCATGATCTATCTAGGAGCAATACCAAAGTGTTTCAAAGGAGGATTGCTTTGACTTAGGTCTGCCTTCGGCCTAAATTAAATCAACCTAAGTGAAATGGAGTCTCTATCGTTCCGCTACAAGAGTTGACTATGAGACTTCATACACCTTAAAGTTCATAGAACGAAAAGAAGTTTTTTGGAGGCCCTTATCCTCATTATGCCTAGCATTGAGTGGGCTGGATATTTACCTTATCAACTAGCAAATCAATAGGGGTTCTATTTGATTAGGCACCTGAATTGGCACCTGAATCGGACTGAACCGACTGTTTGTCAGGCTACTGTTCTCCTATTCTCTCGAATCCATGAAGTAAGACATTGATTTTGCAATAAGGTCAATTATGTTCATTCCATAATAAGTTCCTTTGAAAAGCATTGGCGCACGTGTAAGCGAGTTGCTCTACCGAACTGAGCTATAGCCCTTGTCAGAGATATCTTAACATATAGAAAATTTCTTGTCAAGATGAATATTCTCTAATGCCAGAGGATATCCCTTCGATCTGTTTATTATATAACATAATAACATACCAATAACGGGGCGGTATTGCTTAGAAAAAGGATTCGATCTATAATCGATCGAAGTAATGTGGCTTCTTTTTCTTTTATGGTGATAAATTGCCTACTTAACTCAGTGGTTAGAGTACTGCTTTCATACGGCGGGAGTCATTGGTTCAAATCCAATAGTAGGTAGGTAGGTAGAAAAATTACTAGATAGAATTGGACTTACTTCGCTTCGCTATCTAATAACTTTTTCTACCCTTCTTGCCTTTTTCTTTGTATCAACGAGACCTTTGGGGTGTTTTCAATTGGATGGGGGAGTCCAATTGACAGCCTCCACTCGTATCCTAGCTCGTCTGAGAGCTAGCTTCGCTTCAACCAACTCTTTCGTACCCTCAGCTGTACTCAAGTTAGCTTCGGCTATTTCAAGTGCCTGTTGAGCTTCTTCTGGATCAATGTCACTACCCAGTTCTGCATCATTTCCTAAAATGATGATCTCATTATTAACTATTCTCGCAAAACCACTCCACAGAACCGCTGTTAACCACTGGTCGTTGAGGAGGCGTATTCTCAAAGGACCCATATCGACAGCTGTGTTAATAGGAGCGTGGTTTGGTAATACACCAATTTGGCCACTATTAGTAGATAAAATGATTTCTTTCACTTCACAATCCCAAATAATTCGTTTAGGAGTCAGTACATAAAGATTTAATTTCATTTCTTCAATTTGCTCTCCTCTTCTAAGTTTATAGCTTTCGTGCTAGCTTCATCGATGTTCCCCACCAAATAAAAAGCCTGTTCAGGTAGGCCATCTAATTCTCCGGAAAGGATTAGTTGAAATCCCCTAATTGTTTCTGCAAGACCAACATACTTTCCTGGAGAACCGGTAAAAACTTCTGCCACAAAGAATGGTTGTGATAAGAACCGCTCAATTTTTCGCGCTCTTGCTACAGTTAAACGATCCTCCTCCGATAATTCATCCAACCCAAGAATTGCGATAATGTCCTGAAGCTCTTTGTAACGTTGTAAAGTTTCCTTAACTCTTTGCGCAGTTTCATAATGTTCGTTGCCAACGATCCGAGGCTGTAACATAGTTGAGGTTGAATCTAAAGGATCTACTGCGGGATAAATACCCTTGGAAGCTAATCCTCTGGAAAGTACGGTAGTAGCGTCCAAATGTGCAAATGTTGTGGCAGGAGCAGGGTCGGTCAAATCGTCCGCAGGTACATAAACTGCTTGGATCGAAGTTATAGATCCCTTTTTGGTAGAAGTAATTCTTTCTTGCAAAGAACCCATTTCTGTACTAAGGGTAGGTTGATAACCCACTGCAGAAGGCATTCTCCCTAATAAGGCGGATACCTCTGATCCTGCTTGAACAAAACGAAAGATATTATCGATGAATAAAAGCACGTCTTGCTTATTAACATCTCGGAAATATTCTGCCATAGTTAGGGCAGTTAAACCAACTCTCATACGAGCTCCTGGCGGTTCATTCATTTGGCCATAGACTAGAGCTACCTTCGATTCCTCAATATTTTTTTCATTAATTACCCCAGATTCCTTCATTTCCATATAAAGATCATTTCCTTCACGAGTCCGTTCCCCTACTCCGCCAAATACGGATACGCCTCCATGAGCTTTAGCAATGTTATTGATTAATTCCATGATGAGTACTGTTTTACCTACTCCTGCCCCTCCAAATAGTCCGATTTTTCCTCCACGTCGATAAGGAGCTAAAAGATCGACTACCTTAATACCTGTTTCAAAGATAGATAATTTTGTATCTAACTCGATAAAGGCAGGCGCGGATCTATGAATAGGGAATGTTGTACTAGTATCTACAGGACCCAAATTGTCAATAGGCTCCCCAAGAACGTTAAAAATTCGTCCGAGAGTAGCTCCACCGACTGGAACACTGAGAGGAGCCCCCGTGTCAATCACTTCCATTCCTCTCATCAACCCGTCTGTAGCACTCATAGCTACAGCTCTAACTCTATTATTTCCTAATAATTGTTGTACCTCACAAGTCACATTAATTTGCTTATCGGCAGTGTCTCGACTCTTGACTATCAAAGCATTATAAATATAAGGCAACTTGCCCGGGGGAAAAGTGATATCCAACACGGGCCCAATAATTTGATCAATACGTCCTGCGCTTTTTTCTTCAATTGTGGAAACCCCGGGACGCGAAGTAGTAGGATTGGTTCTCATAATTATCACTTAATTATAAAAAAAGGAATTTGTCGAAATTTGTCTTTTTTTGTTGAATAATGCCAAATCAAATAATAAAAAAATATCCAAAAATCCAAAAGTAAAAAGGAAATTAATTAGTTAATTCAATAAAAAAGAAAAGGGAACTAGCACTTGATTTCGTTGCCCAAGCAAATCCGACTCAATCGTTTACTCATGGAATGAGTCCGTTAGAAAGTTCAATCAATCTTTTTTTTTTCATTTAAATTTCGCCCTTTGTGAAGGATCTGTGCCTACTCTACTTTCCTATCTAGGACTTCGATATACAAAATATATACTACTGTGAAGCACAGATTGCTGTCAACAGGGAATTTTCTTAGTATTTAGGTATTTAGATTCAAAATTAAGAAAGGGACCTATTAAGAACTTGTAAAATTGTAAAATAAGGATTAGGGGTTGGTTTGGGTTGCGCTATATCTATCAAAGAGTATACAATAATGATAGATTTGGTGAATCAAATCCATGGTTTAATAACGAACCATGTTAACTTACCATAACGATAACTCAATTCTTATAGAATTCCTATAGTAGAATTCCTATAGTAGAATTCCTTTCCTATAGGATAGAACGTACACAGGGTGTACGCTTTATATATGAATGAAACATATTCATTAACTTAAGCATACCCCCTTTTTATTTAATGAGTTGATATAAATTGAATATCTTTTTTTTTCGATTTTTGCAAAGGTTTCATTTATGCCTAATCCATATCGAGTAGACCTTGTCGTTGTGAGAATTCTTAATTAATGAGTTGTAGGGAGGGACTTATGTCACCACAAACAGAAACTAAAGCAAGTGTTGGATTTAAAGCTGGTGTTAAGGATTATAAATTGACTTACTATACCCCGGAGTACGAAACCAAGGATACTGATATCTTGGCAGCATTCCGAGTAACTCCTCAGCCCGGGGTTCCGCCTGAAGAAGCAGGGGCTGCAGTAGCTGCGGAGTCTTCTACTGGTACATGGACAACTGTTTGGACTGATGGACTTACCAGTCTTGATCGTTACAAAGGACGATGCTATCACATCGAGCCCGTTCCTGGCGAAGAGGATCAATATATCTGTTATGTAGCTTATCCATTAGACCTATTTGAAGAAGGTTCTGTTACTAACATGTTTACTTCCATTGTGGGTAACGTATTTGGTTTCAAAGCCCTACGCGCTCTACGTTTGGAGGATCTACGAATTCCTCCTACTTATTCAAAAACGTTCCAAGGTCCGCCTCACGGTATCCAAGTTGAAAGGGATAAGTTGAACAAGTATGGTCGTCCTTTATTGGGATGTACTATTAAACCAAAATTGGGATTATCCGCAAAAAATTACGGTAGAGCGTGTTATGAGTGTCTACGCGGTGGACTTGATTTTACCAAAGATGATGAAAACGTAAACTCACAACCATTTATGCGCTGGAGAGACCGTTTTGTCTTTTGTGCCGAAGCTATTTATAAATCACAGGCTGAAACCGGTGAAATCAAAGGGCATTACTTGAATGCGACTGCAGGTACATGCGAGGAAATGATTAAGAGAGCTGTATTTGCGAGGGAATTAGGGGTTCCTATTATAATGCACGATTACTTAACTGGAGGATTCACCGCAAATACTAGTTTGGCTCATTATTGCCGCGACAACGGCCTACTTCTTCACATTCACCGAGCAATGCATGCAGTTATTGATAGACAGAAAAATCATGGTATGCATTTCCGTGTATTAGCTAAAGCATTGCGTATGTCTGGGGGAGATCATGTCCACGCCGGTACAGTAGTAGGTAAGTTAGAAGGGGAACGCGAAATGACTTTAGGTTTTGTTGATTTATTACGCGATGATTTTATTGAAAAAGATCGTTCTCGCGGTGTCTTTTTCACCCAGGACTGGGTATCCATGCCGGGTGTTATACCGGTAGCTTCAGGTGGTATTCATGTTTGGCATATGCCAGCTCTGACCGAAATCTTTGGAGACGATTCCGTATTACAATTTGGTGGAGGAACTTTAGGACACCCTTGGGGGAATGCACCTGGTGCAGCAGCTAATAGGGTGGCTTTAGAAGCCTGTGTACAAGCTCGTAACGAAGGGCGCGATCTTGCTCGTGAAGGTAATGAAATTATCCAACAAGCTTGCAAATGGAGTCCTGAGCTAGCCGCAGCTTGTGAAGTATGGAAGGCGATCAAATTCGAGTTCAAGCCGGTAGATACCATCGATTAAGTAGATAAAACTGGATATAAAGAAGGTCTAAATAAAAAATAAAAAAAGAGAAATAGAAAGAAAGATAAAAATAAGTTACGAAATGCAGTAATTCTTCTTTATTCTTCTAATTGATTGCAATTAACTTCGGCTCAATCTTTTTTATAAAAAAAGATTGAGCCGAAGTTAAATATATCTTGATACGATCATGAGACTTGACAAATCGAGATTCTTCTATTCTATATATCTAGAATATAGAAAGGTATAATACAATAAACAAATAAAAAAAAAAATAGATAAAAAAAATATCTATAGTATTATCATACGATAATGGAATCAAATACGCAGTATTTACAGAAAAGAGTCTTCATTTATTGGGGAAGAATCAATATACTTTTAATGTCGAATCGGGGTTCACTAAGACAGAAATAAAGCATTGGGTCGAACTCTTCTTTGGTGTTAAGGTAGTAGCTGTGAATAGCCATCGACTACCCGGAAAGGGTAGAAGAATGGGGCCTATTCTGGGACATACAACGCATTACAGACGTATGATCATTACCCTTCAACCGGGTTATTCTATTCCACTTCTACCCCTTATTAAAGGGTATTCCTAAAGAGGTATTTCTTTCATTTTCACAATTGCTTTTTTTTAATAAATCCAATTTTAAGTTCGATTAGAAGGATAGAAGGGCCAGGAGAGGGGGAAAAGAAAAATCAAATCTTTTTTTTTAATTAGTTCCCCTTTTTTGCAAGTTTCTTATTATACATTCATTTGTATTTTTTATTTTGCAAAATAAAAAATACAATAGTCAATATTATTTATAATAGATATACTTAATTATATCTTAAGAATCTTAAGATATAGTTAAGTAGATAGAAATAGTAAATTTGAATTGAGACACCTATTCTATGACAGATTTAAACTTACCCTCTATTTTCGTGCCTTTAGTAGGCTTAGTGTTGCCGGCAATTGCAATGTCTTCTTTATTTATTTTTGTGCAGAAAAATAAGATTGTCTAGAACCGACGGGTCCCAATTTTCTCAATGTATTTTCAGGATCATAATACAGATATTTTTTAGTGAGCGTAAGTAATATAATATAATAGGGTATGTAGCTCTTTACAAATGAAAAACGTCTATGGATGCAGATATAGGCTAGCTACAAGGATAAATGCATGCGTATGCGTAGCCAAGTATAGCGAGTTTTTTTTGAATAGAAAGTCAATGTATCTAACCAATTATTTCACAGGAATACTAGCCGCTGAAGGCGATTTCAGAATCAAAAAAAGTAAAATTTAGCTTATTCTCTCAATTTAAATTAACCGCTACTGGATTTAGTATATCTAATATGAATTGGCGATCAGAACACATATGGATAGAACTTCTAAAAGGTTCTCGAAAAAGAGGTAATTTTTTCTGGGCCTGTATTCTTTTTCTAGGTTCATTAGGATTCTTAGCGGTTGGGGCTTCCAGTTATCTTGGTAAGAATATGATATCCGTACTTCCATCTCAACAAATTCTTTTTTTTCCACAGGGGGTCGTGATGTTTTTCTACGGAATCGCGGGCCTATTCATTAGCTCCTATTTGTGGTGCACTATTTTGTGGAATGTAGGCAGTGGTTATGACCGATTCGATCGAAAAGAGGGATTAGTGTACATTTTTCGTTGGGGATTCCCTGGAATAAAACGTCGCATCTTCCTTCGATTCCTTGTGCGGGATATCCAATCAATTAGAATTCAGGTTAAAGAGGGTCTTTATCCTCGTCGTATCCTTTATATGGAAATCCGGGGCCAGGGGGTCATTCCCTTGACTCGTACTGATGAGAAGTTTTTTACTCCACGAGAAATTGAACAAAAAGCTGCCGAATTGGCCTATTTCTTGCGCGTACCAATTGAAGTATTTTGAGTACCAATTGCAATTTTTTTCAATTGTAAGGGGATTTTCGAGTTTTTATCTAAGGGAAGGAACAAATGAGGATAAGAGAAAATTGCTTCTAATTTGTTTTGTCCAAGTTAGATATATGGCATAATATTCTTCCTTTTTCATAGGAAAATTTTTTATTCTATTTCTCTATTCCACTCCATTTAGATCTAAGAAAGAACCCAATACAATGAAATTCCCCTAGTATACAAAAAGAGAAATAGATACAAACACAAGGTCTCAAACCTTGTTCTTGTTATAGAATTTTTGCTTCAAAGAAAATTAATATCATATAGAGTCAGCGAATGAAATAGAGTCACCGAATGAAGCGGATTCTTTAACAACTCAATTTACAGATCAAAAATGAAAAAAAAGAAAGCATTGCCTTCTTTCCTATATCTTGTATTTATCGTACTTTTACCCTGGGGAGTCTCTTTCTCTTTTAACAAATATCTGGAACTTTGGATTAATAATTGGTGGAATACCAGGCAATCTGAAACTCTCTTAACTGATATTCAAGAGAAAAGGGTTCTAGAAGGATTCATAGAATTAGAAGAACTTTTTCTCTTGGACGAAATGATAAAAGAAAAACCAAAGACACATGTACAAAAACCTCCTATAGGAATACACAGGGAAATAATACAATTGGCCAAAACAGATAATGAGGATCATCTCCATATCATTTTGCATTTCTTGACAAATATAATCTGTTTGGCTATTCTAAGTGGTTCTTTTTTTCTGGTTAAAGAGGAACTTGTCATTTTGAATTCTTGGGTTCAGGAATTCTTCTATAACTTAAATGACTCAATAAAAGCTTTTTTTATTCTTTTAGTTACTGATTTTTTTGTTGGATTTCACTCCACCCCCGGTTGGGAACTACTAATTCGTTGGGTCTACAACGATCTTGGATGGGCTCCTAACGAGCTAATTTTCACTATTTTTGTTTGTAGTTTTCCTGTGATTCTAGACA